TACAGTTCGGTGGAGGAACTTTAGGGCACCCTTGGGGAAATGCACCTGGTGCAGTAGCTAATCGGGTGGCTTTAGAAGCATGTGTACAAGCTCGTAATGAGGGACGTGATCTTGCTCGTGAAGGTAATGATATTATTCGTGAAGCTACCAAATGGAGTCCTGAACTAGCCGCTGCTTGTGAAGTATGGAAAGAGATCACATTCAATTTCGAACCAGTGGATAAGCTAGATAAAGAATTGGCTAAGCTAGATAAAGAAACAAAATAAGCGCGTATAATTTAGCAATTCCTGTTTGTTCTCCTAATTTATTGCAATGAAACTTGGCCCAATCTTTTCCTCAAAAAAAGAAAGATTGGGCCGAATCGAATAAAGAATAAACATCTTATACTAATCCTATACTATGAATATGAACTATGAGGATCTTTGTGTATTTGCATATATCTTTTATATGTACAGACCTTACGATATGCAATACGATATACAAGTAGATAAAAAATATAAACATTATCGAAGGAAGACTAAAAAACTTATCTATTCTATTATTTATTGTTGGAGCCATAGGCTGAATTATGGATCCTTGGGATTGGATTGGTGGATCATTTGATATTCCTTAGTTTCAGGCCATAGATCAAGCCAAGGGAAGGATCCCTTCTAACCTTATCCTGTATATTGTCTTTTTCGTTCCCTGTTGTAATAGAAACTCATTTTCTTATTTGACTATATGACACGAGATTCTACGAGACGAGAATTCCTTTTTAATTTATGGGAAGAAACAACTATGTATCTTTTTGATGATAATTGAAAGTTTTACATGATATAAACCTGTCTTTATATATCTTTTTTTGAGGAAAAGATTCTATCATAATCACTATTATAATAGTGAAATGATTCACCAGATTCTTCAAAAGGATAATCCTTTCTTTTCAAGACTCGCTCGTTTTTCATTAACAATCTTAATGATTGGATCATAATCATATGCTTATTTTGAATTCTGATGAGAAATAAAAATAAAGAAAAAAGAAATAGTAAAATTATTTCTTCTTCATCGAATGACTATTCATCTATTAGTATTAGGTTTTCCTAAAATAGGGGGCAGAAAGAATATATGGAAAAATGTTGGTTCAATTTGATGTTGTCTAACAAGAAGTTAGAACATAGGTGTGGACTAAGTAAATCAATGGATAGTTTTGATGCTCTTGGACATACCAGTGGAAGTGAAGAAACTATTCTAAATGATGCGGAGAAAGATATTACTAGTTGGGACAGTTATAGTTTCAGTAATATTAACTATATCAATTATTTATTTGATAGCAGGAATATTTGGAGTTTGATCTCTGATCATACTTTTCTAGTTAGAAATAGTAATGGTGACACTTATTCTGTATATTTTGATATTGAAAATCAGATTTTTGATATTGACAATGCTAGTTCTTTTTTGAATGAACTAGAGATTCTTTTTCCTAGTTATTTGAATAGTGGATCTAATAGTAGTAATTACTACTATTCTTATTCCACATATGATACTCAATCTAATTGGAATAATCACATTAATAGTTGCATTGATAGTTATCTTCGTTTTGAAATCAGTCTTAATAGTGACATTTACAGTGGTATCGACAGTTACATTTATAGTTTCATTTGTATGGAAAGTATAAGTAGTATTGAAAGTGGAAATCCTAGTATCAAAACTAGTAACAGTTATTTTAATATAAGAGAAAGATCTAATGATTTCGATATAAATACAAAATACAAACAGTTATGGGTTCAATGTGAGAATTGTTATGGATTAAATTATAAAAAATTTTTTAGTTCAAAAATGAATATTTGTGAACACTGCGGATATCATTTGAAAATGAATAGTTCAGATAGAATTGAACTCTTTATTGATCCTGGCACTTGGGAACCTATGGATGAAGATATGGTCTCTATGGACCCCATTGAATTTAATTCAGAGGAGGAACCTTATATAGATCGCATCTCTTTTTATCAAATAAAAACGGGTTTAACTGAAGCTGTTCAAACGGGCGTAGGTCAACTAAATAGTATTCCCATAGCAATTGGAGTTATGGATTTTCAGTTTATGGGAGGTAGTATGGGATCCGTAGTAGGTGAGAAAATCACCCGTTTGATCGAGTATGCTACTAATCGATCTCTACCTGTCATTATTGTGTGTGCTTCTGGAGGAGCACGCATGCAAGAAGGGAGTTTGAGCTTGATGCAAATGGCTAAAATATCTTCTGCTTCATATGATTATCAATCAAATAAAAAGTTATTCTATGTATCAATCCTTACATCTCCTACAACTGGCGGAGTTACAGCAAGTTTTGGTATGTTGGGAGATATCATTATTGCTGAACCTAATGCCTACATTGCGTTTGCGGGTAAAAGAGTAATTGAACAAACATTGAAAAAGACAGTACCCGACGATTTACAAGTGGCTGAGTATTTATTCCATAAGGGCTTATTCGACTCAATCGTACCACGTAATCTTTTAAAAGGTGTTCTGAATGAGTTATTTCAGCTACATAGTTTCCTTCCCTTTAATCAAGATTAAAAAAAGATGAAAAAAAGAAATTGAAATTCTTCATTTTCAAATGGAAGTATAGCACTAGTTTCAGTTATTTTTATTTGTAGCGACTAAGCATTTAGTTCATTATAATGAAAAAACAAAACTAAGAAGATGGTGTTTTCTTTGGTAACATCAGTTATAAGTGTAGTAAGAGTCAGAAGTTTTGGATAATCACTTTTTGCTCCGGATCCTTTTTTTATTCTACCTCTCTTCCTGATTAGGAATAAGCATCCCTCTATCGACAAGATAAGAAATAATTTCTTTCTCCTTCCGATAAATCCGGGAAATAAAAATAAATTTCTCCGTCCTTTTGACATATTCATATAAAGATAGAAAGACGATGAAGATAAGGATGGGATAAAAAGAATCCAATTTCTGAAAGCGGATTCTCATACATATTTGTGTAGAAAGATGAATAGGTACACTTCATTTAGTTCTAAATTCGTTATTTATTATTAAATACTTCACTTCTTCCTATTAAGATTATCTTAATATTCTTTCTATTTCTAATAGATAGACTTATCATAAGATATCTTTATAATTATAATTTAGAATTATAATAGGTACAAATAGGAAATCGAGGTACCCATTCTATGATAGATTTGAACCTTCCCTCTATTTTTGTTCCTTTAGTGTCCCTAGTCTTTCCGGCAATCGCAATGGCTTCTTTATCTATTTATGTCCAAAGAAATAAGATTGTCTAAATATGATGGGACCAAATCTCATCAATTTATTTCAACACTGGATCATCATACAGATACTCTTTTAATTTAATATGGTAGGATATATGATATGTGGCCTTTCCGAAAACAAATGGAAGAGTTGTTTTGTTATGTATGCCGATGCATAATATACGCATTAATGCATGTATATGCGGCGGTTATAGCTTAATAAATTAAATGATTAAATTCAAAATGATCATCAGCAAATCTTTTTTGAAAGATATTTGAAATAGAAACTCAATGTATCTAACCAATTATTACTAATGGTTCCCGTCAGAATGCTGCTAGTTTATGAAAGTTACTTCGGAATCAAGCAATAAAAGTCGAGTCAAATCCATTTGGGTTATTCTCTCAATTCCAATCGAATGCAACTGGATCTAGTATAGTATGAACTGGCGATCAGAATATATATGGATAGAACTTATAATGGGGTCTCGAAAAACAAGTAATTTTTGCTGGGCCTTTATCCTTTTTTTAGGTTCACTAGGATTCTTAGTAGTTGGAACTTCCAGTTATCTTGGTAAAAATCTGATATCCGTATTTCCGTCTCAGCAAATTATTTTTTTCCCACAAGGGATCGTGATGTCTTTCTATGGGATCGCGGGTCTATTCATTAGTTCTTATTTGTGGTGCACAATTTCATGGAATGTAGGTAGTGGTTATGACCGATTTGATAGAAAAGAAGGGATAATGTCCCTTTTTCGTTGGGGATTTCCTGGAAGAAATCGTCGCATCTTCCTTCGTTTCTTTCTGAAAGATATCCAATCAATCAGAATGGAGGTGAGAGAAGGGCTTTTTCCTCGTCGTGTCCTTTATATGGAAATAAGGGGCCAAGGAGCCATTCCCTTGACCCGTACTGATGAGAATTTGACTCCACGAGAAATTGAACAAAAAGCTGCCGAATTGGCCTATTTCTTGCGCGTACCTATTGAAGTATTTTGAAATGAACTGAAGAAAAAATATCAGCATGAAAGAAGGAACTTAATACATCTCAAAATAAAAAGCAGGAGGACGTATGATGTATATGGATTAATAAAATCTAATATAACTAATCAAATAAAATCTATTTTAAAATAGATTAAGGATAAACTATTTGTACACAAAAACTGTTTTGTATACGCATACACATGTCGTCCAGCTTCACTCTTTTATTTATACTAGTAACTAGTAAAAAAAAAAGGTCTAATACTAATAAGTATAGATTCATCAAATATCCTAACATGTGTTTTCTTTTCGTAAAACATAATTCCTCTTTTTAGGCCTTTGAATTGATACCCTATCCCCACGCTGCGGTTAGACAGTGAAATCTTTCGAATTCAAAATATAAATAAAAGAATTAAAGGATCCGGTAAGGTTCGTCTTTAAATCCAAATTAGATTCGTTAGTTCAAATGGGTTTCGAGTCTTCATCGAAAGGAAGAAATGAAGAGGAAATCGGTTACAATTTGCCTAATTTAGATCTCTGGAATATGGAAATAATATTTACTTCTTTTTTTTCATTTGAAAAGGGCCCTTCTTCTATGTTCTATTCTAGATTATTCTAGATCCAAATACTCAATTCTTACACAAAAACAAAAATAGGAAAAGATCCATAGGTTCGATACCTTGTTCTTGTTAGAGTTATAGGCTCTTTTTATATAATTTGTGCTTCATAGAAATATCAGATAGAATCGACGAATGAAACAGGTTCATTAAAAATTCACATCACGGATACAGAATGAAAAAAAAGAAAGCATTGGCTTCCCTCCCATATCTTGTGTCTATACTCTTTTTACCCTGGTGGGTTTCTCTCTCATTTAATAAATGTATAGAAACTTGGGTTCTTAATTGGTGGAATACCGGGCAATCCGAAATCCTTTTGAATAATATTCAAGAGAAAAATGTTCTAGAAAGATTTATGGAATTAGAAGAACTATTCCTGTTGGACGAGATGATAAAGGAATACTCGGAGACACATATGCAAAGGCTTCGTATAGGAATGCACAAGGAAACAATACAATTGGTCCAAAGACACAATGAATCTAATTTCCATATCATTTTGCATTTCTCTACAAATCTAATATGTTTCGCTATTCTAAGTGGTTATTTCTTTCTGCGTAATGAAGAACTTTTCATTCTAAATTCTTGGATTCAGGAATTTCTCTATAACTTAAGTGATACAATCAAAGCTTTTTCGATTCTTTTAGTTACTGATTTCTGGATCGGATTTCACTCGACCCATGGTTGGGAACTAATGATTGGTTCGATCTACAACGATTTTGGATTGGCTCAGAATGATCAGATTATATCTGGTCTTGTTTCCACTTTTCCAGTGATTCTAGATACAATTGTGAAATATTGGATCTTCCATTTTTTAAATCGTGTATCTCCTTCGCTTGTAGTAATTTATCATTCAATGAATGAATAATTAATTAGATCTTTTTATATCAATAAAATCAGAATCTTTCTTCGTGTATAAATAAATCATTTTTAGTCTTACTTATTCTTTATACTTCTACCTCTTCAATTAAAGGTATTCATACTATATTCCACCAGTACAATTCTTTCAGTACAATCAATACAATGGCAAACTTGTGGATAGGGAATTCTACTAGCTACCTATCAAATTTATTGTAGAAATTCCGAGGATCAATGATTGGACCATGCAAAATAGAAATACTTTTTCTTGGGTAAAAAAACAGATGACTCGATCCATTTATGTATCGATCATGATATATGTAATAACTCGAGCATCTATTTCAAATGCATATCCCATTTTTGCGCAGCAGGGTTATGAAAATCCACGAGAAGCAACTGGGCGAATTGTATGTGCCAATTGCCATTTAGCTAATAAGCCCGTGGATATTGAAGTTCCACAAGCTGTGCTTCCTGATACTGTATTTGAAGCAGTTGTTCAAATTCCTTATGATATGCAACTGAAACAAGTTCTTGCTAATGGTAAAAAGGGAGCTTTGAATGTAGGAGCTGTTCTTATTTTACCCGAGGGATTTGAATTAGCCCCCCCCGATCGTATTTCTCCCGAAATGAAAGAAAAGATGGGCAATCTTTCTTTTCAGTGTTATCGTCCTAATAAAAGAAATATTCTTGTGATAGGTCCTGTTCCCGGTCAGAAATATAGTGAAATCGTCTTTCCTATTCTTTCCCCCGACCCTGCTACGAAAAAAGACGTTCACTTCTTAAAATATCCCATATATGTAGGTGGGAACAGGGGAAGGGGTCAGATTTATCCTGATGGTAGCAAGAGTAACAATACAGTTTATAATGCTACATCTGCTGGTATAGTAAGCAGAATAGTACGTAAAGAAAAGGGGGGATATGAAATATCCATAGTTGATGCATCAGAAGGACGTCAAGTGGTTGATATTTTACCTCCAGGACCAGAACTTCTTGTTTCAGAAGGTGAATCCATCAAGCTTGATCAACCATTAACAAGTAATCCAAATGTAGGAGGTTTTGGTCAGGGAGACGCAGAAATAGTGCTTCAAGATCCATTACGAGTCCAAGGTCTTCTATTCTTCTTGGCATCTGTGATTTTGGCACAAATATTTTTGGTTCTGAAAAAGAAACAGTTTGAAAAGGTTCAGTTGTACGAAATGAATTTCTAGATCTAGAGATTCCTTAAAATTAGAATAAAGTTGGTAAAAGTGCCAAATTCTTGTTGATCAATAGAATTATATATGATTCAAAAAATTCTATAAGTCTTTTCTTTGTTTGTTTTTTTTTTTTTTTTTACTCTTTTTTATTTTGCGGAATGTCTGAAACTCATTACTTGTATACCATTCCTAATGATAGAAAATCAGCATAAAAATACAAAGGAATAGAATACAAGGCAAGGACGGTAAAAAGGAAAGGAAAAAAGATTTTCTATAAATTATTCTTAGTCTTCCTAATCGTTTATTCGATTAGATAAAAGACGACACAAGAAAATCCTTTTCTTGTGTCGTCTTTTATCGAAAGAATCATGATTTTTTCTCCTGTTTGCCAAAGATTTTTATTCTTTGTTTTATTTTCCGGGTCTAATTGAACAAATATAACTTCTTCAATTCACTTCAACTTTCTAACTTAGGAAAATAATTAAATTCTCTTGTTTTGTTTCGGATGAAAAGCGGATTATATCTTTACGCATATCCAAATCTTTCTTTATTATCTCATTACAGTTTTCTTTTTTTTATTTCTATATAGAAAAGAAATAAAAAAAGAAAAGGATTTGC